GCTGGAAAATTAAAATTGGAATTGGCTCAATTCGCTGAATTAGAAGCCTTTGCCCAATTTTCTTCTGATCTCGATAAAGCTACTCAGAATCAATTGGCAAGAGGTCAACGATTACGTGAGTTACTGAAACAATCTCAATCAGCCCCTCTCACAGTGGAAGAACAGATAATGACCATTTATACCGGAACAAATGGTTATCTGGATGGATTAGAAATTGGACAAGTAAGAAAATTTCTCGTTCAGTTACGCACTTACTTAAAAACGAATAAACCTCAGTTCCAAGAAATCATATCCTCTACCAAGACATTAACCGCTGAAGCAGAAAGCTTGTTGAAAGAAGGTATTCAAGAACAACTGGAACGTTTTATACTTCAGGAGAAAGTATAAAAAAGGAAATGGATCCTTCTTTTTTTTTTTTAGTAAATTTTATTCTTTAATTAAATTTTTAAGAAATTCTATAAAATATTAAGAAATTATATAAATAGAAGTATATCTAAGTTAAGTATATATATAATATAAAGAAATATAAAACTAATATCTGTTTAATATTTAATATTAAAGCATTCAGAATTTATTTATTATTCTATATTCTTTCCTTATCTTTTTTTCTAAAAAGAATAAAAATATATTTTATAATATATATATATAAATGGAAATAATAGATAAATATCAATATATTTATATCTATATTGATATTGCGTCCAATAGGATTTGAACCTATACCAAAGGTTTAGAAGACCTATGTCCTATCCATTAGACAATGGACGCTTTTCGCTTTTTTTGACTTTATAGTTGTTAAAAAAAAAAGAAGGTGCGAAATCTTTTTAGCAATTGTGTATTGAAATGAATTCAATACACAATTGCTATTAGACAATTCTAATACATAAAATTGTCTCTAATAAAAGGGGAAGGGGGCAATTTACAACTTAGAGCGGGTAGCGGGAATCGAACCCGCATCGTTAGCTTGGAAGGCTAAGGGTTTTAGTCGACGTCGATTGATCATTTTTATATTTTTAACGTCTCTAATTCAAAACCGAACATGAAACTTTGGTTTCATTCGGCTCCTTTATGATGTATGGAGAAATTACCAAATAAAATACGACGGGAACGGAATCAAAATAAAAATTCGACCCATAACATCTATGTTAGCTTTTTTCCGTTTGGGTGCTTTCACAGAAAATTTTGCTTTATAGATGATCCTTCTAGAAGATAGAAAGGGAGAACCCGAACAATCTTTCTAGTTACTTCGTTCTTTATTTCTATTTAAGAGAATCCTTAGGAAAAGTATTTTGTTTCCACCGAGCTAAAACAATATAATATGTCGATGTCTTTAGTAAACCAAAGTTCTCGTTTAATAGCTATTTTGCTTCAATTTTTTCTATACCAAACAATGAATAGAACTGAAGATTTAGTTACGATTAGAAAGAAACTTTTCTAGCTTTATCCATGGATCCTCTTGTTATACTTATTGAATTGTAAATAGTCATCCAATTCAAAAATTATGTTTCGGAATTTCATAATCCAAATTTACAATTGATTAGAGTCTTTGGATACAAATTACGAGAATTTATAATCTTCCTTGAATTTTTCATTGAAAGGTAAAGGACTAAATCCTTTTAAGAAATAAAGTTTTTGATCGGAAGATGAATCAAACCGAGAGACCCTTTAACTATTAAAGGGATTAAAGGAACGAATCACACTTTTACCACTAAACTATACCCGCTACAATGCAATTATGGCATATAAATTGACCTTTTGTCGAACAAAGTAATCGGGGGTGTAATAAAAAAAAAAGAAAAAAAATTATAAAATTATAGCGTCGGCGCGTAGGCTTAATAAAATTAGTAAAGCGGATTCCTTTTTTTTTCAATTTCAGATCTTTTTTTTTCGAAAACTCCATTGGATGAGTCTTTTAACTTTAACAAAAAAAGGCCCGGCTGGGGACTGACCAGGCCAGGCTATTAAAATAAAAAAGATCTTTTACTTGTGTTTGGACGAGACAAAATAAAAAGAGGATTCTCTTTTTTTATTATTGTGGTTTTTTTTTATCTTTCGAGTTCGAGCCTTTTCTTTATCTAATATTTATCTAAATTTTTTGTGTAAATAGAATTACTGAGAAAGTTCTATAAAAAAAGGTTATATTATATAATAGTAATATATATATATATTATATATATAAATAGTAAATAGATGATAAATATAAAATAGATGAAAAAAAAAAAAAAAAGAAATTATATAATAAAATATAGAAAACGAAAAAAATATATATAATATAAAGAATAATCTATATAAAAAAGAAAGCTTTTTAAGAATAAAGTGGAGAAGGTTTTTTTTTCAAGCCTTTTTTTATAATGGAACCTAAGTAAGTATCCCTTTTCAATTAGGAGAGATGGCTGAGTGGACTAAAGCGTTGGATTGCTAATCCATTGTACGAGTTAATCGTACCGAGGGTTCGAATCCCTCTCTTTCCCTTTCTCCTTTTGATGATGTGTAATAGATAAAAAAACAAATAAAATTCGAGCATTTCCAATAATTAAATAAAGCAATAAAAAACCTTGCTTTTTTATTCTTCACGTCCCGGATTACGTCCTGGATCATTAGATAGGAATCCAAATATGAAGAGAGAAACAAAGAATATAACTACAGTGTATACAAAAAGTTTGAGAGTAAGCATTACACAATCTCCAAGATCTTACTTTTTTTTTTTTTGAAAAAAAAAAAGAGAATAGATTCTCTATTTTTATACCAAATATCTAATTTTGATACCAAAAAATCAAGTGATTTATTTTTGTGAGCTCGAATCTAATTAGGTTCTTTCGTTTAGGGAAAAGAGGATAAAATTTAGGAAATAGAATGATCAAGATTTAGTATGGCTATCAAAAAAGTTCAATATTTGAATTGAGAGTTCGTTCATACGTCAAGACTTTTTTGATCTTTTGAATTGTTGGAAGAAAAGAAACCGCGAATTTTAATAAGCCAGTATTAAGAATTTCATCGAAAACTTACAGCTGCTTGCCAAACAAAGGCTAAGAGAAGAAAGAAAAGAGGTATTACGGGCATAACATCTACGATTGGATTCAAAAAGGCGTAGGCCTCAGGCAATTTGGCGACTAAAAAAGTGCTTGAAAAAAGGGCAGAATTAAAACAAATACAGATCAAATTAAATATATTAAGCATAACAAAAATTGGTGTTCTTGTGGATAATTTAATTTTGATTGAGTTATTAATATATTTTTTATATAAAGAAAAAATAAAGAAAGATAGTCTAAAAAGACTTTGGTGAACTTACTCAATCAAAAAACCTTTCATTCTCTTATGAGAATTAAAGAAATAATATTTTCATACAATATCTTAATTGAATTCTATGTAATGATCAATAAAGTCAGTTTGATTTGCTATCTACACGTGTCAAAACTCTAGCACCTGTGTAATCTATATTTAATTTGGGCTTAAATTGAATTGACGAACAACCAATAGCAATATTACTCTTTTAGTAGTCTTGAATAAAAATCTAAATGGGGCGTAGCCAAGCGGTAAGGCAACGGGTTTTGGTCCCGCTATTCGGAGGTTCGAATCCTTCCGTCCCAGAGTACAGTCATTACGGAATAAATTTTCTATTGTCTTTGTACACCATCTTTCTATTTCTGTTTAAAAATACAATATATTTTAAGAATAAAATATTGAAATGAAAAAAAAATCAACTTTTTAATTCATCATTTCAACCGAAAAAAAATATATATTTATATATATAAATATATATTTCTATTCAAATTTCGATTTTACATATATACAATCTGATATGGGATTCATTTGAATTCTGACTGAACCTTTTACGCGTAAATTCACTATTCCATTCATAGAGAAAGAAAAAGTATAGATTACGATATACTGACTGAACTATGACTATTCATGATTCCAGAATTGAATCAATTACACAAACTAGAGGAATGTTATGGTAAAACTTCGTTTAAAACGATGTGGTAGAAAGCAACGTGCGACTTGAATTGAAGGACATGATCTGCTGTGGATTTTTTGATCCGCCACTTTTTATATAGGTGCTCTTGGCTCGACTTTTTGTGTTCTTTTTTTTGGAATTAAAAAAAAGAGTACAGGATGGAGCTCGAGGAGAATATAAAGTTTTTATTCCTTTCGCAGGAGTAAGGATCTAGGGTTAGTGTGAATCAATAAGTTGGAACAACTTCGTAAGTATTTTTATTTTTATATTGAAAAAAAGACCTTTCAAGCAATTTTACAATGGAAAAAGAAATTTTTCTTAAATTTGTAAAATTCTTTGAATCAAAAGTATATCATGCGTGAATCAAGCGTTTGTATGATTTTTTGATAGAAAGAAAAGAAATCATAAACAAAATAAGGGGCTTGTTGCTGCCCGTTTTAATAAAACGATTCAAGATCACCGAAGTCATGTCTAAACCCAAAGATTCAAAGTAAGTATAAAGAATCCTGAAACAAGTAAATCCAGTTTTAAATTGTTTGAACAACTAGATCAGAATGAAGAATCAAAATTGATTTTAAAAAACGAGCCAAACAAAAAAGGGTTAGAGACTACTCAATAAAAAGAGTACTTAAGGATTCTCTGTTGAGATATTTGAGAGTTATTTAACTTGAGTTACGAGAGTAAGAATGTTACGAATTCTTTTTATGGAAAAAACTATTTAGGGTTTCAATACTGGCTAATTGATTTAATATTTTTATTAATCTATCTAATATTTATATTTTATACAGAGAGTTAACTTATACTCGTTGAATTTTTTCTCGAGCCGTACGAGGCCAAAGCCTCTTATACGTTTCTAGGGGGGGGTATTATTCATATACATCTATCCCAATGAGCCGTTTATCGAATCGTTGCAATTGATGTTCGATCCCGAAGAGAAGGAAGAGATCTTCGGAAAGTGGGTTTTTATGATCCAATAACAAATCAAACTTATTTAAATCTTCCTGCTATTCTCGATTTCCTTAAAACAGGCGCTCAACCAACAAGAACAGTTCACGATATTTCAAAGAAGGCAGGGATTTTTACAGAATTAAGTCTTAATAAAACGAAATTGAATTAATGAAACATAAAAAAGAGGATGTGAAAGACTCGTATATAGCTTGGTATCAAATTTTATCTACTCTTTTCTTTCCTCCTCTTTCGCTTCCATCATATTTTTTTTAGAATTTCGATTTATTTTTTATTTTTATAATCATAAATAAATTTATGAAAATAATTTTGGATCTCTATAAATTATAATTTTTGTATAAATACAAAATTTTATTGTAAAAAAAACTGTATATAAAAATATAAAATAATATATTTATTATGAATAAAACGAAAATATATATTATTAAATGAATAATTTATTCATTATTCATAAAAAATTAAAGGCCATAAAAATGGGTCTAAAAAAGTATAAAAAGATTTGAGATTACCCTAACTGGCTTAGTTTTCCTTCATTGTACGAACTAACAAACCAAGGGGTTAAGCTTTGTTATTTTTTCTTTTCGCTATATTAAAAATTCACAATCATATTGACAACAGTGTATCGACCAAATATAATTCTCTCATATAGAAATAGATCTATTTATCCCGGACGCACACATGACTGGATTTTTTTTCTTTATTCTGGTTGTATCTACATATTTGCAGTACTTTCTTTTTTTTTTTTTTTTTTTTTGGGTTGCTAACTCAACGGTAGAGTACTCGGCTTTTAAGTGCGACTAGCATCTTTTACACATTTGTATGAAGAACAGGATTCGTACAGATCTACGGTAGAGTTTGTAAGACCACGACTGATCCTGAAAGGAATGAATGGAAAAAATAGCATGTCGTATCAAGGGAGAATTCAAATAACATTTTTTTTTTGCTTTCCTGATCGGTACAACCTTATTTTCGGTGTCGAAAAAAAAAAGGAATTCCAATTTGGGTCGAGTGAATAAATATAAATGGATGGATAAAAAAACCAGGTTTCCTGATTCCAGGAAAAAAAAAGAAACGAGCTTCCATTCGTAATTTGAAAAATTACCCGATCTAATTAAATGTTAAAAATAGATTAGTGCCTAATACGGGTATGGGAAGGATTTTTTTTCTTGCGTGTTATTATAAATTTTTTCATGAGTCCTAATTATTTTTTTCCCTAGTCCGTTTGGGTTAGGTTGGAGATGGATGTGTAAAAGAAGCAGTATATTGATAAAAAAATATATATATATTTCCAAAATCAAAAGAGCGATTAGGTTAAAAAAATAAAGGATTTCTAATCATTTTGTTTTGTTATTCTATAATATAACTAACAGAAACCTATTAAAGATAGAGAATCCGGTTAGCAGTCTACCTGTTTATGAGGTATCTATTGCTTTCGTAGTCTAATAACTCATTTCGACCGTATCGCACTATGTGTCATTTCAGAACTCAATAAAATAAAGACTTTACTTTCAGTTCAAATCGAATTTCAATCCAAATGGAGAAATTTCAGGGATATTTAGAGTTCGATGGGGCTCGGCAACAGAGTTTTCTATATCCACTTTTTTTTCGGGAGTATATTTATGTACTTGCTTATGATTATGGTTTAAATAGATTAAATAGAAATCGCTCTATTTTCTTGGAAAATGCGGATTATGACAAAAAATATAGTTCACTAATTGTGAAACGCTTAATTTTGCGTATGTCTGAACAGAATCGTTTGATTATTCCCACTAAGGATTTGAACCAAAACCCCTTTTTGGGGCATACCAATCTTTTCTATTATCAAATGATATCTGTTTTATTTGCAGTGATTGTAGAAATTCCTTTTTCCCTAAGATTAGGATCCTTTTTCGAAGGAAAACAATTAAAAAAATCTTATAATTTACAATCAATTCATTCAATATTTCCCTTTTTAGAAGACAAATTCTCACATTTTAATTATGTGTTAGATGTACTAATACCTTACCCCATCCATCTAGAAATCTTAGTTCAAACCCTACGTTACCGGGTAAAAGATGCCTCTTCTTTGCATTTTTTTCGGTTCTGTCTATACGAGTCTTGCAATTGTAAGAATTTTGATATTAAAAAAAAATCCATTTTTAATCCAAGATTTTTCGTGTTCTTATATAATTCTCATGTATGTGAATACGAATCCATATTTTTTTTTCTACGCAAGCGGTCTTCTCATTTACGATCGACATCTTATGAAGTCCTTTTTGAGCGAATTTTATTCTATGGAAAAATACAACATTTTTTAAAAGTCTTTGTTAATAATTTTCCGGCGATCCTAGGGTTGCTCAAGGATCCTTTCATACATTATGTTAGATATCACGGAAAATGCATTCTGGCAACAAAGGATACACCGCTTCTGACGAATAAATGGAAATATTATTTTGTTAATTTATGGCAATGTTATTTTTCCATATGGTTTCAACCGCAAAAGGTCAATATAAATCAATTATCTAAAGATAATTTAGAGTTTCTGGGTTATCTGTCAAGTTTGCGATTAAATCCTTTAGTGGTACGTAGTCAAATGCTAG